TACATTAATTATATTCATAAAATTTTTTATAAAATAATAAAAATCTCAAAATATTTAATTCTATTTTTTTCTTATTTCTTATTATTTCTTTTTTCTTATTTCTTATTAATTTAATAAAAAAATAAAGTAAAAGCGGGTAGCGGGAATCGAACCCGCATCGTTAGCTTGGAAGGCTAGGGGTTATAGTCGACGTTGATTCATCATTTTTAACGTCTCTAATTCAAAACTGAACGTGAAACTTTGGTTTCATTCGGCTCCTTTATGGAAGATGTATAAATTCCTATATTAAGACATGAACGAAAAAAAAAATTCCACCCATAACATCTATGTCAGCTTTTCTGTCTGAATGTATTCAGAACAACCCGCTTTCTAGATGATCCCTATAGAAAAGAGGGGGATTATATTATAACAACCTTTCTAGTTACTTCGTTCTCTATTTCTATGTGAGAGAATCCTTAGGAAAAGCATTTTGTTTCTACCGAGCTAAAACAATTTGTCGATGTCTCTAGTAAACCAAAGTCATTGTTTAATAGCCATTTTGCTTCAATTTCCGTAATACAAATTCCAAATTAAAGATTTAGTTACGATTAGAAAGCCACTTTCTATCTTTATCCATGGACCCTTTACTCATACTTATTCAATTAGAAGTATTGATCTAATTAAAAAAAAAATTATGTTTCGTAATCTCATAATCCAATTTTTCAATTTTTAATTGATTCTTGGATACAAATCACGAGAATGTATATTCTTCCTCGAATTTTTCATTGAGAGGTAAAGGATTAAATCCTTTTAAGAAATAAAGTTTTTGGTCGGAATGAAATATTAATCAAACCGAAAGACCCCTTAACTATATAAAGGATTATAGAACGAATCACACTTTTACCACTAAACTATACCCGCTACAATCCGATTATTGTATATAAATGAACCTTTTGTCGAACAAGAAAATGGGTCGTAATAAAAAGTGAAAAGAGTAAAAAGAAAGGATAGGATCATAAAATAATCATGAAAATTAGAGCGTTTACGTGTTGTATCAGAGAACCCAATGAGATTCGGAAAAGAGAATTCATTAAATTTCAATAACTAAAACTAAATAACAAGTGTTTTTTTGCCGGAGGTTTTTGACCTAGACGTCTCGACAAAACTACTTAAGCCATAACATACATGAAAATGTATTGTGCAAGAATCCACAGTTCCCTTTTTGTTATTTATTTACTTTACTAAAATAAAAGGAATAAAGAAAATAAAGAATAAATATAAAAAATTAAGATAAGAAACGACACTTTGATTCGATATCATTTGATTCTATATCATAGAAATCAAAAGAGTTTTTATTTTTCCAATCGTAATAACAAGCAAGTATTTTAGTTTTCAAATAAAAAAAAAATTATTTATGATTCGTTGGAACAATAAATGGCGGGCCCGGCCTGGTCAGTACTTAGCCGGGCCGTGGAACTAAAAAGCACTCTCGGATGAAAAAAAAATATTATGAAGGGCTCTTTCAATCCTTATTTTTTATAATGTAACATAGTATTATCCTTTTTCAATTGGGAGGAGAGATGGCTGAGTGGACTAAAGCGTCGGATTGCTAATCCGTTGTACGAGTTTTTCGTACCGAGGGTTCGAATCCCTCTCTTTCCGTTTTTGTTGATGACTTGGTATTTTCTTTCGAATTTTTCGCGAGCTCTTTTTATTTTTAATAGTTAAAAATGTGTAATAGATAAAATCCTACTAAGAACATTTTAAAATCAAGCAAGGAAAACCTTATCTTTTATTCTTCACGTCCAGGATTACGTCCTGGATCATTAGACAGGAATCCGAAAATAAAGAGAGAAACAAAGAATATCACTACCGTGTAAACAAATAGTTTGAGAGTAAGCATTACATAATCTCCAAGATTTTTTTTAGTAAAAAAGAGAATAGATTCTCCGTTTTTATACCGCATACCCTACTATTTTGATTTTTTATTTTGACACCAAGAAATAAAGTGGGGTGATCCAGATTTTTTGCGGTTGTACAAGAATTTCAATATTTGAATTGAGGGTGTAAGACTTATCTGATCTTATCTTTTCTTTGAATTTTTTTTTTTTTCAATAAATCATGAATTTGTCTAGACATTATTAAATTAAAGATATCATCGAAAACTTACAGCAGCTTGCCAAACAAAGGCTAAGAGAAAAAAAAACAGGGGTATTACTGGCATAACATCTACGATTGGATTTAAAAAAGCGTAGGCCTCGGGCAATTTGGCGACGAAAAAACTACTTGAATAAAGAGCAGAATTAAGACAGATACAGATCAAACTAAATATATTAAGCATAACAAACATTTTGTTCTTGAGGATAATTGTATTTTATTTATTTTGATTGAAATAAATTGAGTTTTTTATTATTTTTTTTTTTATTATTTTATTATTATAAATATGTTATTATTCATAGAAAAGAAAAATGAATAAAAAGAAAATAAGATAGACCAAAAAACTTTCTTTGATTTGAACTCACCCAATCAAAAATCCTTCAATTCTCAAATCAAAAGAGAATAGAATAAACCATACTTTCATACAATATCTTAATTGAATTATATGTAATGATCAATAAATTCTGTTTAATTCTACGTCTACATGTATAAAAATTCTAGTAATATATTTTATAGATAATAGATATTTAGACTTGAGTTGACGAACAACCAGTAACAATATTAGTGTTTATTAGTGTCGACTAGAAATGGGGCGTGGCCAAGTGGTAAGGCAACGGGTTTTGGTCCCGCTATTCGGAGGTTCGAATCCTTCCGTCCCAGAACATACCTGACCCACGATCATTTTATTAATCTATAATTTTTTTATTTTTTATTTATAATAAAAAATAAAATATATATCTATATCATAATCTATATCATAATAAAATATATCAAAATAAAGATTGTCTTTTCGACCAGTCTTCCGTTTAGGAGTATAATATTGTTATAGAATGTGATTCTTAGATTTCTTTTTTTTTTTTTTTATTAATCATATCTTTTTCACAAATTTAATCGAGTTCAAATAACACGCATATGAAACGAAATTTGGATTTGTTAAATATTACTGATTTTACAATATGAAATATGAAAAAATAACAACCTAAATCTTCAATCTTTCCTTACATCAGTCTTTTTTTTTTTATTAATCATTGATGGTTTAATCCAATATGGATTTATCTTTCTCTTAATGATGATAAAAAGCGAATGGTACTTACTGTAAAACCTTATGCAAATAATGATATAGGGTAGGAAACTATTCAATCAATTAAATCTTTTTAATGATTTCTTATGAGTTCTTGGTACTCTAAGAAGTGTGAAATTGTTGAATTTATCCTATCACGTTACTTGAAGATAGAGATTCAAAATAACTTGTTTATTCGTGTTTATTTATTCATGTTATGTTAGTTATAATAAAAAAAAATTATAAACAATGGGGTTAAATTGATTGAATTCTTGTTGAGACTTCGTCATACATTATCCATTCTTCATATAGAAGAAAAAAGTATAGATTATTATGTACCGGCCGAACCGATGATTATTCACGATTCCATAATTGAATCAATTACATACTGGTTCCAAACTGAAGGAATGTTATGGTAAAACTTCGTTTAAAACGATGTGGCAGAAAGCAACGTGCGACTTGAAGGACATGATCAGCTGTGGATTCTTACATCCACCACTTTTTTATATTATATAGGAACGAAAGTGCTCTTGGCTCGACATCATTTGTTCTGTTCCACTGGAACCCTCATTTTTGAGAGTGTTGCCATGTAAATAGTACACGATGGAGCTCGAGTAGAACGTATTGATTAATTTCTCAAGGGCAAGAATCTAAGGTTAGTATCGATCAATAAATTGGAACAACTTCGTAAGTATATTTTAGATATATAAATCTAAAGGATCCAATTCGATAAAATTTTAAAGTTAATTTTGTTGGAATTGGTAAAACTCTTTTGATCAAATCAAAAGTAAAGTGTATTACGTAGGAATCAACCATTCATACGATTCTTTGATAGAAAGAAATCACAAAAAATGGTATGTTGCTGCCGTTTTGAAACGATTTAAAGATCACCGAAGTAATGTCTAAACCCAATGATTCAAGGCAAAGATAAAGATCCTGGAACAAGGAAATACCGTTTTCAATTGTCTCAACAACCAGATCATATTTAAGAATCAAAATAGATTCTAATTAAGAATCAAAATAGATTCTAAAGGAGACAGACAAAAAGGGTTAGAGACCACTCAATAAATTTAATACCTAAAAGGTTTCTTTTGAGTTATTTGAGAGTTATTCAACTTGAGTTATGAGGATACAAATAATTTTTTTTTTTTGGGGGGGGGGGGGAAGACTAAGAAAAAGTATTTAAACTAAAATCAATAATATAATGAATTTGATGATTTTATGGATCTATTTGATATTATGATTCTATACATAGACATAATTTAGAATTTTCTCGAGCCGTACGAGGAGAAAACTTCTTATACGTTTCTAGGGGGGGGGGGAGTATTGTTCATCTATCCCAATGAGCCATTTATCGAATCGTTGCAATTGATGTTCGATCCCGACGAGAGGGAAGAGATCTTCGTAAAGTGGGTTTTTATGACCCGATAAAGAATCAAATCTATTTAAATGTTCCTGCTATTCTATATTTCCTTGAAAAAGGTGCTCAACCTACAGGAACTGTTCATGATATTTCAAAAAGGGCGGGGGTTTTTACGGAACTTCGCCCTAATCAACAAATAAAATTAAATTAATGAAATAAAAAAATGTGGATGATTTGTATATAGCCTTGTATAACCTTTTTGTTTCTTTGCTATTTCCTCTTTTGTTCTATTTATATCATACTAAATTTATTATTGTTACTATAAAAGAGTGTCTTTTATAACGACAAAAATCTATTTATATTTTATTGATATAAATTTTATTGATATATATAAAATAGATAGAAAAAGATTAAGTGAATAAATAAATGAAGTAATCGGGT